ATATTTATTTCAGAGGGTAATATGAATGTTCTATTATGTTCTATCAAAACACTAAAAGGTTTATACGACATATCCGGTGTGGAAGTAGGCCAACATTTCTATTGGCAAATAGGAAGTTTCCAAGTCCATGCCCAAGTACTTATTACTTCTTGGGTCGTAATTGCAATTTTATTAGGTTCAGCCATTATAGCTGTTCGTAATCCGCAAACCATTCCTACTGACGGTCAGAATTTCTTTGAATATGTCCTTGAATTCATTCGAGACGTGAGCAAAACGCAAATTGGAGAAGAATATGGTCCATGGGTTCCCTTTATTGGAACTATGTTTCTATTTATTTTTGTTTCGAATTGGTCAGGGGCTCTTTTACCCTGGAAAATCATACAGTTACCTCATGGAGAGTTAGCCGCACCCACAAATGATATAAACACTACCGTTGCTTTAGCTTTACTCACGTCAGTAGCATATTTCTATGCGGGCCTTACAAAAAAGGGATTGGGTTATTTCGGTAAATACATTCAACCAACCCCAATCCTTTTACCTATTAACATCTTAGAAGATTTTACAAAACCGTTATCGCTTAGTTTTCGACTTTTCGGAAATATTTTAGCTGATGAATTAGTAGTTGTTGTTCTTGTTTCTTTAGTACCCTTAGTAGTTCCTATACCAGTCATGTTCCTTGGATTATTTACAAGCGGTATTCAAGCTCTTATTTTTGCAACCCTAGCTGCGGCTTATATAGGTGAATCCATGGAAGGTCATCATTGACTAGTTTTCGACACAGTCTTTTTTTAGCTTAGCCTGACGCAAGCGCCGTTCAAGGTAATCCACTTAGGGAAGATAAATATACAAATAAGGTATAAATAAAGGTATAGACGATCTAGAGTAATTGTAAAAAAAAGGGGGGGGGGAGATCTAAAAGATATTTTTCCTAAAATTCTTGTTTAACTATATTATACCCCCCAATGAATATTCTCTGGAAGAGGGGGTCGAACTAGGTGTATATAATCTAATCGCTATAAGACAACTCTTGTCAATCTTTCGAAGAATGATTCGAGAATACCGATGACTTTAAGATACAATATTTGGTTTACGGTATGGGGGAAAGACATGTATATGTGATATTAGACATTAACTAGGTATATATGAACTAAAGATATATCTAATTTGTCTTACTATTGAGAATTTAGATAGGGATTTCAATAGAAGCCTTTCCATTTCGTCTGTAATTATGAATTGAATATTGGTTGATTGTATCATTAACTATTTCTTTATTTTTGTTTTGGTGCGAGGAACTTATCATGAATCCACTGATTTCTGCCGCTTCCGTTATTGCTGCTGGATTGGCCGTCGGGCTTGCTTCTATTGGACCTGGGGTTGGTCAAGGTACTGCTGCGGGACAGGCTGTAGAAGGGATCGCGAGACAACCAGAGGCGGAAGGAAAAATACGAGGTACTTTATTGCTTAGTCTGGCTTTCATGGAAGCTTTAACAATTTATGGGCTGGTTGTAGCATTAGCTCTTTTATTTGCGAATCCCTTTGTTTAATCCTAAAAACACACATTTTTGTTTATTTCCGTGGATTTGCTGCTCTTGTTTTTTCGAATTCTATTAAGATTAATATTTAACTCCTACAATTTAATTATTTAGGAACAACAACCCACGGAAATCACTGGTTTGAGGATGAGGAATTCAAACTCCAACTCATTTTTTCCTTTACCTTCTTAGTCCAATGTAAGAACTTTTTTTTAGGAAGTATTGCAATTGTAACAAACGTGGTATTTCGCAACTTACCTGTATAAGACCTGGTACCTAATTCGAATCGAATAAGTATCAGGCTTATTGGAAATTTCCAATTGAAAAAAATCCATTAAAACCCATTTCTAAATAAATATTTTTTTTTGACTCTACTTAGTATTTTCTAAGTAGAAATAGGGAAATTCATAATAAAATAATACAAAAAGAATAGAAAATGAAAGTAGTCTAGCTATAAGAAAGCTATAACTATAAGAAAGCTATAACTATAAGAAAGAGGAGATCATATGAAAAATGTAACCGATTCTTTCCTTTCCTTGGGTTATTGGCCATCCGCCGGGAGTTTCGGGTTTAATACCGATATTTTTGCAACAAATCTAATAAATCTAAGCGTAGTACTCGGTGTGTTGATTTTTTTTGGAAAGAGAGTGTTAAGTGATTTATTAGATAATCGAAAACAGAGGATCTTGAAAACTATTAGAAATTCAGAAGAACTGCGCGAGGGGGCCCTAGACCAGTTGGAAAAAGCCCGGGACCGCTTACGGAAAGTAGAAATGGAAGCGGATCAGTTTCGAATGACTGGATACTCTGAAATAGAACGCGAAAAATTGAATTTGATTAATGCAACTTCTAAGACTTTGGAACAATTAGAAAATTACAAAAATGAAACCATTCATTTTGAACAACAAAGAGCAATTAATCAAGTTCGACAACGGGTTTTTCAGCAAGCCTTACAGGGGGCTCTAGGA